GATCTAGGCATAGTTAACAATCCATTCGATAATTCTTCTCATTACCTCTCGCGGGAAAAGAATCCCACAAACAAAGGAATTGTACAGTACGAAATAACATAAAAAAAGACTCATTCTAAAAAAAAAAAAAAAGATGTGGACCTTCCACTAAAGTTGTTCCTTTGTGACAGGAATCAATAGGAAATATTTGAATCCGGTTGGATTTCACCCAAATCAAATGTATTCGTATACCAATGAACTGAATTCTTACTATTTCAATTTCATCGAAGTTGAAGAATCGAACAATTTGTCATACAGATTATGATAACTCGAGAAGTTTGTTTTGATTGGATTAAGATCCAAGGAGGAAAATAATCATTCTATGATTAAAATAGAACAACCTTCTTTAGTGTGCATAGCGTGTATACACAATCAAAATATAGAAATCCATGGTTTAATTCAGGGAATTGTAATAGATCCATGGGGTAAGGAGTTGTTGTTGATAAATCTTAAACGGGAAGGGGGTTTTTTAATTCCTATGGAACCATAGTTAAGTATAAATATAACCATGTCTAAATGTAATTATATAAAAAAACTATAGATCCATCAGGGGATTCGTTACAATTCAGTGTTTAATCTGGTACCAGTATAAATATCAGAAAAAGACGTATCGTCGTCTTGACAAAACAAACACGAATATATATATCTTTTCTTTTTCATTTTGTTTTTAATGGGTTTTCACAATAAAAAAATATCCCTTTATATCTCCCGAACCCCGAAAGAAGATCCTTCTTTTTTTTCTATAATTGATTGACCATACCTATACTTACTGCAATACTATAAATGAAATGACTCGATATTCACTCGTTTTCTGGGTCTTAATCATAATATTTTGTAGGAGAGATGGCCGAGTGGTTGAAGGCGTAGCATTGGAACTGCTATGTAGGCTTTTGTTTACCGAGGGTTCGAATCCCTCTCTTTCCGTACCTTCACCTAATCTAATTTACGAACGTTACAAACCGCAATGTATTAAATACGAATAGATACTATTATTCTAACAGTTAAACCTTTCTTTGATATAGATTCGCTATTCCTAATTGCTGTAGTACAAAAATACAGGTAAAGGGTAGCCAAGGCATGAAAATTGACCCCGACCCACTTTTGATACCTAAATGGGATAGGAAAAAATCCGGATCAAGTCTCTCATCTAAAGTCAATTTACTTCGACGAAAAAGGGAGGAGCACCCGAACCCCTGTTCCTTGTTGTTTTAGTTAGGTTCAAGTCTGACGAGAATAATATTCTACGACTAGCAACTCATTGATTTTTAAACCAACCCACTTACTATCTATTATTTGATTGACTAATCCTTTATATTGGGATGAGTGAAGAGTCAAATGTTTTGGCAATTCCTCATGTGGGAATGAATCAAGAGAATTTTGAATCAGAGCTATGGATTTTTGTTCATCCCTTGTCGTAATAATATCTCGGGGTTTGCAGCGGTAACTTGGTATATCCACTATACGACCATTAACTAAAATATGCCTATGGTTAACTAATTGTCGGGCTCCTGGAATGGTCGAAGCCATACCTAATCGAAAAAGTATATTATCCAAACGCATTTCAAGTAATTGTAGTAAAACCTGACCTGTTGAACCTTTGGCTTTTCCAGCGATACGAACATATTTAAGCAATTGTCGCTCTGTCAGACCATAATGAAAACGCAATTTTTGTTTTTCTTCTAGACGAATACGATATTGAGATCTTTTCCCGGAACGCGATTGGTTTCGAGGATCACTTCCGGATGTAGGACTTTTACTAGTAAGTCCCGGTAAAGCTCCCAGACGGCGTATTTTTTTAAAACGAGGCCCTCGGTAACGAGACATAAATACTCCTTTATTTTTTTTATAAAATTGATTTTATAGAATTATAGAATAAACCTAAATTAAGACTGAACTAAACGATAAACAAAGCGACATCTACTGAAGTAGACTACAACAAAAAAGAAAAAAAAATGAGATGAATTGTATCAATATCCAGACTTTTTTGTATATTTTATATATTATATATAGTAAGAGTTTAGGGATACTTTTCCTAATTTGTTCGGGAGAGATCTCATTGATCCAATCAGTTTTTTTTTTTCATAGTTGGGAGTTCTTACACGATAATAGATATAGATCAGTGACCAGACGAGGGAAAAGTCTTTTCAATAAGATTTCAAGGAGACATTATTCATTGTGTAAAAATGTAAAAGTAAAAAAAAAAAGTTAACCTAACGAAAGAAAAGCCTACTATCGGAATCGAACCGATGACCATCGCATTACAAATGCGATGCTCTAACCTCTGAGCTAAGCAGGCTTAGATAACAACACAAATTTGTGTTGTCCACAGGAATTTCATAAAATAGAATAGTGGGATCCTAGTTAACTATTCATAATTCATAATGAATATAGATATGCATATAGAAAAGAAAGAATGGAATAGAATTAAATAGAATGAATAAGAATATATAATTCTATTTATATATATAAAATAAATAAAATTATAAAAATTACATAACATAAAATAAATATAATAATATATTAATATGTAGAGAACAATTGAAATTCAAAATTTTCTAATATATTATAAAAAATAAAGTTATATATTCTATGGATTAGGTATACTTTTAGTATTTTAGTAAAAGAATTAGATTCTAATTATAATGTTATAGTGGGCCAGCCCTAAGGAAAAGATAAGGATACAGATCAAAATGAAACATTCCTCTGGTTTAATTCGAAAAAGTAGGGGATAAAAAAAAAAAAGAATTGACCCTTCAAGTATTCTAAATATCTCGTAAAAATGGAGAGGAAAAGAGGGATATATGTGGTATATATCCATCCATATTGAATTGCAGATACATCAATGATAGAATCATTTCTGATTGGAACAAATGCCGGTCCTCTGATAGAGATGAAAGAATATAGTAGAGATGAAAGAATATAGACAAAAAAAAGCACAAACAAATAGGAGGAGACCCCTATATTTTTTATATTTTCTATATAGGAATTTTCATCTAAAGAATTTGAAGGCTCCAGCATAAATGAAAGAAAGAAGGAGATGGCATCCCAAAGAGATCCTAGAAAAAGGGGGATATGGCGAAATCGGTAGACGCTACGGACTTGATTGGATTGAGCCTTGGTATGGAAACCTACTAAGTGAGAACTTTCAAATTCAGAGAAACCCTGGAATTAAAAATGGGCAATCCTGAGCCAAATCCTGTTTTCATAAAAAGGTGGTTCAGAAAGAAAAAAAAAAAGGATAGGTGCAGAGACTCAATGGAAGCTGTTCTAACGAATAGGGTTGACTGCGTTGGTCGAGGAATCTTTCTATCGAAACTCCGGAAAGGATGAACCTATATACGTACGTATTTGTACTGAAATAGCAAAAATTAATGAGATCCGAATCCATTTTTTATTTTATATGTATATGAAAAATTTAAAATGGATTGTGAATCGATTCCAAATGGAAGGAAGAATCGAATATTCGCCGATCAAATCAGTCACTCTATGGTCTGATAGTTCTTTTGAAGAACTAACTTATTGGACGAGAGTAAAGATAGAGTCCCGTTCTACATGTCAATACCGACAACAATGAAATTTATAGTAAGAGGAAAATCCGTCGACTTTAGAAATCGTGAGGGTTCAAGTCCCTCTATCCCCAAAAAAGATCGGTTTTCCTTTCTAACTATCTTTTTATCCCCCCCCTTTTTTTTTCAGCGGTTCAAAATTAGCTACGTTTCTCATTCACTCTTTCACAAACAAAAAAAAAATCGGCAGAGAAATGTTTCTCTCTTTTCACAAGTCTTCTTATATATCTTATATATAATATATAAGATATACGCTCAAATGAACATCTATGAGCAAGGAATTCCTATTTGAAATATTCACAGTCCATATCGTTATTTTGAATTAAAATTCACTAAAAAAAAAAAAAAGTATTATTTTTGAAGATCCAAAAAATTCAAGGGCCTGCGTAAGACTTTGTAATGCTTTTTAGTCTATTTAATCGAATTGACATAGCCTAAGCGCCCTTTCTTTTAGTAGTATTTAGTAGTAGTAATATGGAAATGATGCACCGCACCGGGAAGAGTCGGGATAGCTCAGTTGGTAGAGCAGAGGACTGAAAATCCTCGTGTCACCAGTTCAAATCTGGTTCCTGACATGTGGTTAATATAATAATGTATACTCGTACAAATTCATCGATATAGATCATGATATATACGTATCTTATCTATTTTTGTCTCTAGCGATATACCCCTTTGGTTGTCTAAAGATATGCTCCAATTTTTTGTAGATGAGTAAAGAATACAATATTCTAAAATAGATAGAATCCATATATAGGTTAAAGAAAAAATTAGATTATGTTTCCTCTTCTTTTTTGTTTGCTCGTAGGGTGCTTTCTTTCATTCAAAAAGAATGTTAATACTTCATACATATCCGAAAAGTGAAGTTTTTTTAGTTGGTTGAAAACCCCAAAGTCTAAAAGAGTAAAACAGTGGGAATAGAAAAAATCATTTCAGATAGATACAGTACAAATAGAATCCAAAACCCTTTCATTTCTTTTCATTTTTTTTTTTTTTTTGCATTTTCTATTTCTTTATTTCCCTCTACGTGACTTTCTAGAACCCTTCTAAATGATGTGCGCGGTACAAAGTTCATGATAAAGAACTCTTTTGGTTCATTTTACCAGCTCATCTGAAAAAAAAAAAAAAAAATCTTCCAAATTTTTGGGGAATATCAATGAAACCCTATATTTGTTTTATTTCGCGCATCTATAATATGAATGAAAGTCCAATGACTCTGTTTGATCTCGAACAAAATGTAAAAATATTCCTCGAGTACCTGGAATCATAGAAGTGAAGAAAGATTAATTTCTTATCATTCAAAGAGCATCTTGTATTTCATAGAAATTTGGGGCAATATAATCCTTACGTAAAGGCCATCCTATCCAACTTTCGGGCATCAAAATACGTTTCAGGCGC